TTACTCAATAATTACTCATAATAATATATGATTGTATTTATGATTGTATTTATGATTATATTATTTTTATGTATTTTTTTAATCAACGAGAAAAAAGAAAAAAAAATTTATGAATTTTATGTTAAATGATACTTTTTTTATTTTAGTTCGAGATACTCATAACAATATATTTTTTTTTAATTTGAATATTAAAAATTTTAGTTTTAAGAATGAGTATAAGAAAAATATTTATTTCTATAAGGATATATATGATACTAAATTAAATCGAAATAACAATATTGCTAATTATATTGAAAATTACTTTTATTTTATAGTTTCTATTTCCAAATACCCTATTTCATCACTTATTCCATCAGATAACATTAAAAATTTTATTCATACTAAGAGTAAGAAAAAAGAAGTGGTTAATTTTAAGCATTTATGGGTTCAATGTGAAAATTGTTATGGATTAAATTATAAACAATTTTTTAGTGAAAGGATGAATATTTGTGAGGTGTGTGGAGACCATTTAAAAATGAATAGTTCAGATAGAATTAATCTATTGATTGATCCAGGTACCTGGGAGCCTATAGGACAAGAGAGAGCATCTCTAGATTCTATCGATTTTCATTCTGAGGAAGACCCATATATGGATCGAATTGATTTTTATAAAAAGAAAACAGGTTTAAATGAAGCTGTCCAAACAGGCGTGGCTCAAATAAATGGTATTCAAATAGCTATGGGAGTCATGGAATTTGATTTTATGGGGGGAAGCATGGGGTCCATAGTTGGAGAAAAAATAACTTGTTTAATTGAATATGCTACAAATCAATCTTTACCTATTATTATTGTGTGTGCTTCTGGGGGAGCACGTATGCAAGAAGGAAGTTTAAGTTTAATGCAAATGGCAAAGATATCTTCTTCTTTATATAATTACCAATTAAAAAAGAAATTATTTTATATATCAATTCTTGCATCTCCCACCACGGGTGGGGTAACCGCGAGTTTTGGTATGTTAGGGGATATTATTATTGCAGAACCAAACGCTTACATTGCATTTGCGGGTAAAAGAGTTATCGAACAGATATTACATGAAGAAGTACCGGATGGCTCACAAGAAGCAGAGAATCTGTTCGATAAAGGTTTATTTGATTTAATAATACCGCGTAATCTTTTAAAGGGTGTTTTGGATGAGTTATTTCAACTTCATGGGTTCTCAAAAAAAGAACAGTGCTCCGTAGGATTTGAACCCACAACATTGGATTTTTGAGACCCACATTCTGCCAAATTGAACTAGGGCACTTTGCTTTGCTGTAGAAGTTATATATAATTATATATAAATTATATATGCAGATAATTGATAAATAGGATAATTAGGTATATCATATATTTTTGCATATCATATATTTATGCATATTATATATCTATGCATATCATATATCTATGCATATCATCTATCTATGCATATATTATTCAGTATATCTATGCGTCTATTCAGTATATCTATGCATATATTTAGTATATCTATGCGTATATTCAGTATATCTATGTATATATTCAATATATCTATACGGATATTCAGTACATCTATGCGTCTATTCAGTATACCTATACATATATTCAGTATATCTATGCGTCTATTCAGTATATCTATGTATATATTCAGTATATTTATACATATATTCAGTATATATATGCATATATTCAATATATATATGTATATATTCAGTATATATATGCATATATTCAATATATTTATACATATATTCAGTATATATATGCATATATTCAGTATATTTATACATATATTTATAAGTGATCGAGTATTCATAAGTAATAGTGTATCCATAAGTGATCGAGTATTCATAAGCAATCGTATATTTATAGAGAATAGTATATTTATAAATAATAGTATACTCATAAGTAATAGTATATCCATAAGCGATCGAGTATTCATAAATGACCATATATTCATAAGTGATCGAGTATTCATAAATGACCGTATATCTATAAATGATCGTATATCTATAAATGATCGTATATCCATAAGTGATATAATTTTTAATTAATAAAATAAGGAGTCAAATGAATTATATAAATACAAGTTTCATTCGTCAATTTATAAGTGAACGAGGGAAAATATTATCTAGACGCATAAATAAATTGACCTTAAAACAACAAGGATTTGTCACTCTTGCTATAAAACAAGCCCGTATTTTATCTTTATTACCCTTTTTTTATAATTATAAAAAAATTTATAGATTTAAGTCTATTCATAGACCTATAAATTTGAGAATAAAAAAGAAAAACTTTAATTAAAAAATATTTTTATTTTTATTAGAGATTGTTTTATTAGAGATTGCATAAAGATAATTTTTATTTATTATAATGATTTGTGCAAGTATTTTACGATTAATAATCAATTTTTTTTTGTATAAATTATATATTAAGCGACTATAACTACAAAATACCTTATTCATACGAATTCCTAAATTAATTCGAATAATCCACAAACAGCGAAATTTTCTTTTTTTACTCCTTCTATCTTGATAAGAAAAAACTAAAGCTTTGACTTTTTGTTGATAAGTTGTTTTAGTAAATACAGAGTGGGCACCTTTAAGAGTAGACGAAAATAAACGAATTTTTGTTCGATGAGCTATACAGCCTCGTTTAACTCTGGTCATTTAATCGAATTATACTTTTTTATTTTTCTCTCCTTTTAATTAAACAAATCTCCCAATATATATATATATGAAATACCTATGACTCTTGGCTACTGTAACCTTCCTAACCAAGATTTTTTTACTGTATATTATTGTATAAAAAAATTTTGGATTACTTCGTTTTTATAGTTATTTAGAAAATGGTAAAAGCTTTTATATATACCGGAATTTTTTTTTTTTTACTATGAATTTGCATAATTCATACTCCAAAATTCCACCTAATCCTTTATTTATTAATGATAATAATTATAATAAAGTTATCCATATAGTTACGGAATTTTTTTTTTTTTATTAAAATTAAATGAATAGTTGATCCTGTTAGTCCATTTTTTAGTTTTTTTTTATTATCTCTCTGCTTAATGTATAACTATTCGCTACCAATAGATAATAATTTTAATCTATATAAATAAAATAAATAAACTATCAACTTTTCCTATACTTAATATATTAAAATATAGATTAAATACCGGATTATAAAAAAAAAACATAGTACCTAGTTAATGATTTTGAACGAATCACACATACACCCTGATACATGTTCCGCGGCGTTGAGGACACCCCTGAAGAGCGGTAGACTTTCTAATAACATTTTTTATTGGCTGTCTTGTATTTCTAATAAGTTGTTTAATGGTAGGCATATCTTATTTATTATATATTATAAAATATGGTAGGTATATGTTAAAATATATATATATGGGCTAGTAGGTTTATATCAATCTTAACCTTATCATTATTATTTTTTTTTTTTTTTATCCTTACTAAGCCCCACAAGATCAACAATACCATAAGCTCGGGCTTCTATTGCTGACATAAAAACATCTCTTTCCATATCTTCACTTAGGCGCCACAAGGGTGTGCCTGTTCTTTGTGCATAAATCAATGTAAGAATTTCACGAATACTTAAGAGTTCCTCTGCTTCTAAGATGAAATCCGTAGCGTGTAGCCTAAAATAGGAACAAGAGGGTTGATGAATCATAATTCTAGCGTGGGGTAGTGCGATACGTTTAGTAATATCTCCTCCTACTAAAATTATGGATCCCATTGAAGCAGCTAAACCTAAGCATATTGTATATACATCGCTTGGAATTAGTTGCATAGTATCATAAAGAGCCATACCCGCTATTACTGATCCCCCAGGGGAGTTAATAAACATAAAAAAATCCTTATTAACATCTTCTGCTGTAAGAAATAGAAGTAGAGCCACAATTTGATTTATAATTTCAAAAAATATAGCTTGACATAAAAAAATTAATCGTTCCTTGTAAAGTCGGTTGTATATGTCGACCCAATATATTTCATCTTTGTTAATTTCTAAAGGTACTTTTGGAATACCAATGGGCATAATAATAATAAATAAAAAAAAAAATACTTTAATATGGAAGCGTAATAAAATAATAATTAGGTGATTGTAGTCATAATAATTTCGTTAATCAGGTGACAGCTATATTTAAATTGAAGATAAAGGATTTGTCGTCCCTCACCTTACCATATTCGGCCATGTCACCAAATAAAATTAAAGTAATAAAAAAAAATGACAAGAAAATACTGGAGCATTCATTTGAAAGCTATGATAAGGTCGGGAGTCCATTTGGGCCATAGTACTAGAAAATGGAATCCTAGAATGGATCCCTATATTTCTGCAAAGTTTAAAGGTATTTATATTACAAATCTTACTAAAACCGCCCGTTTTTTATCAGAAGCTTGCAATTTAGTTTTTAATGCAGCGAAGAGAGATAAAACATTTTTAATTGTGGGTACAAAAAAAAAAATAGCGGACTTAGTAGTGTCAGCTGCAGAAAAGGCTAGATGCCATTATATTAATAAAAAATGGCTTGGTGGTATGTTAACGAATTGGTCCACTACAGAAACAAGACTTAATAAATTTAAAAATTTAAGAGCAAAACAAAATATAACTAGGCAAAATTATAAAAAATTATGTGCCTTACAGAGATATTTTGATGGAGTCAAATATATGACTAAGTTACCAGATATTGTAATCATCCTAGATCAGAAAAAAGAGTCTAAAGCTCTTAGAGAATGTATTCTTTTAGATATTCCGACAATTTGTTTAATCGATACAAACTGTGACCCAGACCTTTCGGATTTTTTTATTCCAGCCAATGATGATGCTAGAGCTTCAATTAAATATATTCTTAACTATTTAATATTAGCGATTCACAAAGGCTATTCTTATTCGATTTAGTTTTAAAAGTAAGACTTATAACTTCGATTTAGTTCTAAAAGCAAGACTATATATTTAGAATTCTTATAATAAATAAATTTGGGATTACAAATGGGTCGTTGCCAAGTGGTAAGGCCATGGGTTTTGATCCCATAATTCGGAGGTTCGAATCCTTCCGTCCCAGATACCCTATTTATGTCATAATTATTAATTTATAAATAATTTATTATATAAAATATAAAAATATTATCTGGATCACACATTATCTTTTTATCTCTATCAATAAAAAATATAAGGAGTTATTTCTTATGCTTTCTAGCCAAGGGCCTCGATTAAAAAAAATACGTCGTCTAGGAACTTTACCAGGACTAACTCGTAAACAACCCATACATAAAAATGACCTTAAAAACTCATTCTATTCTGAAAAAAAATCACAATATTGTATACGTCTTGAAGAAAAACAAAAATTACGATTCCATTATGGTCTGACTGAGCAACAACTACTAAGATATATGTATATTGCTAGAAAAGCTAAAGGTTCAACTAGCCAAGTTTTATTACAATTACTTGAAATACGTTTAGATAACATTCTTTTTAGATTAGGTATAGCTTCGACTATTTCTAAGGCCAGGCAGTGGGTTACCCATAAACATATTTTAGTTAATGGTTATACTGTAAATATACCAAGTTATCGTTGCAAGCTCAAGGATGTAATTACTCTAAAGGATAAAGCTAAACAGAATCGGGACTTCTTTTCTTCAAAATTCCATGAAGAGGAAGGGGTTAGAAACTCATTTCAATATCAATATAAAGGCTTAGTAAACAAAATACTAGATAGCAAATTTGTTGGTTTAAAAATAAATGAATTATTAGTTGTAGAATATTACTCTCGTTAAAAAGGTAAATTGTAATCTATTTATGGATTTTATTAGTTATAGTCTTATTGAATAATTTGATATTTATGGCAAGAAAAGCTTTAATTTATAGAGAAATCAAGCGACAGAAATTAGAACAGAAATATTATTTAATTCGTAGATCTCTAAAAAAAAAAATAAAAAAAACTCGATTTTTAAATAAAAAATGGGAAATTTGTAAAAAACTTCAGTCTCTACCGCGTAATAGCGCACCTACGCGTCTTCATAAACGTTGTTTTTTAACCGGAAGACCCAGAGCTAACTATCGAGACTTTGGATTATCTGGACACATACTTCGAGAAATGGTTTATATGTGTCTATTACCGGGTACCACAAGATCAAGTTGGTAAGAATTGTAATATGAAATTATAATTTAAATATTAGTAGTTATTCTAACTATATACATAAGTTTCGGAACTCTTTAACGCGGAGTAGAGCAGTTTGGTAGCTCACAAGGCTCATAACCTTGAGATCACGGGTTCAAATCCTGTCTTCGCAATATTTATTAAATATTAATAATAATAAATATTAGATAATTGGTTAATTTATGGATTATCAGAATAATTAAATGAATTTATAATCAAGTCAGAATATCTTATATGTGGACAAGATTATAGGAATGGGGCCCCTATCGTTTAGTGGGTTAGGACATCTCTTTTTCAAGGAGAAAGTGAGGATTCAACTTCCTCTAGGGGTTAAATAAATAAGATAATTTAAGTTTTTTTTATTAGTTACGGATAATATAGATATCTTTATACACGTTTTTTTTTCGGAGGCCGACAGCCATTATGTGCCGTAGGAGTTATATCACACACAAAATTTAATGATATCTGACTTCTATAAAAAGTTCGTAACGCTGCATCTCTTCCCGGGCCAGGGCCTTTTATCATAACCTCTGCTTGTCGTATACCTCGATAAACTAATAGTCTGATAAAATTTCTTACTGTAGCTTGAGCAGCATAGGGTGTGCCCCTTTTGGGGCCTTTAAACCCATATGCTCCGGAAGAGGTCCATAAAATCGCTTGACCCCAGATATCCGTAACAGTTATGATAATGTTGTTTAAACTTATTTGAATATAAATAATAACTCTTTTTTGTATTTGATACCTATTTTTATGTAAACTTTTTTTTTGTATTAGCTTCGTCATTTTCTACTTATTTTATTTCTTCTTAATACTTTATTTATTTTTTTATATTTTATGTTATATGAATATATGAAGTCTCACCATATATAGCATAAAATAAGTCCTCCGACTCTTTTTATACGAGCTTCCCGATCCGTAATTATACCTAAAGAAGTAGAAAGAATGATAATTCCTATTCCACCTAAAATTTTCGGAATCTTATAATATTTATAATAAATTCGTAAGCTAGGTCGACTAATAGATTTAAAAGTTATTCTATATATGGATTTTATTACTCTTCTATGTCGTAAGCTTAAAACTAAAAAATCTTTGTTATTTTCTTTATGTTTCCGAATACTTTCAATAAACCCCTCCCTAATAAGTATTTTAGTAATACTTTCATTTATTTTAGTAGATATTATTCGGACCATTCCTTTTTTACTCATGTCAGCATTTTGTATAGAAATTATTAAATTAGCAACAGTGTATTTAGTCATGATAAACTTCCTTTAATAATTTAATATAATTAACATAAATTTTATTATCTATTTTATATTATATTTCAACTATTTAATATT